CTTTGTTAAACCACCCATAAGAGCCATATTTTGACTCTTATCTGGAGAATAACCAACAATAGCTTCCATTGAATGGATAATGGATCCTGATCCTAAAAACAACAATGCTTTCGAATAGGCATGAGTAATCAAATGAAATAGTGCGGCTCGATAAGACCCCATACCTAGAGCTAACATCATATAACCTAATTGAGACATTGTAGAATAGGCTAAACTTCTCTTAATATCTTTTTGAGCAAGAGCTAAAGTAGCCCCAAAAAGTACTGTTATTATACCGATCAAAGCTATTAGATTCATTATATAAGGTATAATTAGGAAAATAGGAAGAAGCCGAGCTACAAGAAAAATTCCCGCTGCTACCATAGTAGCAGCATGGATGAGAGCCGAAATAGGAGTGGGTCCTTCCATGGCATCGGGTAACCATATATGAAGGGGAAATTGTGCCGATTTAGCAATTGCACCAGAAAATAATAGGAAGGCACACAATGTAATAAATAAAGAATTAATTTGATTATTACAAATCAAGTTATTAAATATTTCGAACAAATCTCGAAAGTCGAAACTACCCGTTATCCAATAAAAACCTAAAATTCCTAATAATAATCCAAAATCCCCTACACGATTAGTTACAAATGCTTTTTGACAAGCACTCGCTGCAATAGGTCGTGTAAACCAAAAACCTATTAATAGGTAAGAACACATTCCAACCAATTCCCAAAAAAAATAAATTTGTATCAAATTAGAACTAGTAACTAATCCCAACATTGAAGTATTGAAAAAGGTCATATAAGCAAAAAATTTCAAATAACCTTGATCATGAGACATATAATTGTCACTATAAATAAGAACCAGAATTCCAACAGTAGTAATTAATATTAATAAAATAGAAGTAAGTGGGTCAATCAAATATCCGAATTCTAAAGAAAAATCGTTATTGATAGCCCAAGACCATACATATTGAAAAATAGAACTACTATTTACTTGCTGAATAGACAGATGGATCGAAAAAAGCATAACTATACTTAAGAAGAAAATACTCGGAAAAGCCCATATACGGCGAAGTTTTTTTGTTGCCGTCGGAAAAAGCAAGAGTCCCATTCCTATTAACACGGGAACCGGAAGCGTAATTAAAGGTAAAATCCATGAATATTGATATGTATGTTCCATAAAAAAAATGAAATTCTTGTTATTTTGAATTAATTGTTTCTTGTTTCTGATTCATCCGCTCTTATCTCTTTTTAATTTTAATTAAAGGGTAAAAAAAAATAATAATAAAGAATAAAGATATAAAAAGAAAAGCCAAATAGAATTTATTTTCTTAATCTTATTTTTTCTGAAAATTTCCCCAATACTTCCCATATTTAAGTTAGAATTGGTCAAATAATCAAATAATATGGATAGTTTGAGATACTTGTGGAAAAAAATACTTATTCTAAATCAAATTCATTCTAAATCAAATTCGAAATTGAACTATATATTGTAGATTAAAAAAAATTATATACATAGAAAAAAAATCAAATTTTCGGGCAAAAATCAAATTCTATTTGATTTTGATAGGAATGATAAAAACGATAGTTTTTTCCGGATCCTTATTGAATGAAGAATTTTTATTCAAAATCATTAACTAGTGCTTTTTGGAACTACTTTATTACCTCGATTAGAGAGCACTAAGGTACTTGAAAATTTACCCTTCCATAGCATCAAAGGAAATAATTACTAAAGATTTTTTACATAAGATGTTTTTTCTAAAAGAATAAAATTCTATATTTTTTAACAAATTATCTAATAGTTTCGGTCGAATTTGAAAATTAAAATTTAATTAGGTATACTTTTTCTTCGAGTTTACCCAATTACTAGAAAAAAAAAATATTCAAAATTTTTAGGATACATAAGGTTTATTTTCTTAAATTTTTGGATATATTTTATTACATGTAGAAATTTATAGAAATTTCTATGACAAAAAAAAGGAAAGAAATAAAAAGAGAAATATAAGCAGATAATCTTGTGATGTTTTTTATAATTTAGAAATGAAATAGATAATAAGTAGTAAAGAATACTTTTTAAAAAGATTTTTTAACAATAGATGTCTTTCACATCCAATTAGAAAAAAATTCACTTTTTTTTTGAATGGCAGTTCCAAAGAAACGTATTTCTATATCAAAAAAGCGTATTCGAAAACAGATTTGGAAAAGAAAAGGATATTGGGTAGCGTTGAAAGCTTTTTCGTTAGCCAAATCTGTTTCTACTGGAAATTCAAAAGGCTTTTTGTACGACAAATAAAAAAAAGGAAACATTGGAATAATATAACTCGACTTGGCATTAGAAACGGTCTAATTTCATTTTCGAATTTCATTTAGAGTTTTTTTCTAATTTAGAATGGACTCCATTTATTAGTTCTATATACTATGGTATTATTCATATTTTATATTCTAAATTTCGAGTCTAAATTAGAAATTTTATCAAAATTTGAACTAATTACTAATCAATATGAAATTGAACTTTTTTTCCTTTTCTGATATCTCTAGCCTCTAAAATTTTTTGTCTACTGAATTCGAAGTACTTTGTGTTTTCAAAAAAAGAATAAAGATAAAAAACAAAGTTCTATTGTTCTTTGTAGGATATTTTCTAATTTATACGATGGGGATTTTTTTCCCCATCGACTTTCTTGTCACAACCACAATATTACAATATTAAAAAATATTAATTAATAAGTTTTGTCTTTTTTTATTTTTTATTTATAGTATTTGAAACATAAAAGAACAATCTTTAGTCAAAAGAAATCGTTTCTTAAAAGAACTTTTTAATAAAAATGTGTTAATTCTGAATGAATTTTTTATATTCGATTCCTATGCCATGGCTGGAAGAGGAATCAAAGTATATATATTAAATTAAAAATTAGACAAGTTAGACAAGATTTTTTATTTTAAAGTATAAGGCAAAACTCGAAACATTTTTGTTAGATAATATGTCCAAATCAACACCTAATTGAGTTGTTAAACCTTAACACAAATTCGCTATACACTGAAGAAAATACTACCAATTAATACAATAAAGCATTTCCATAAATCCCTTGAATGGAATGTTCAAATTGTAACAAAAAAAAATAGAATTTTTTTGGAGGGGTCTCTCCAAGGATTATTATAATTATTCGAGGAACGTTTAAATTTAGACCTTCCCCCTAAATTAACTAATTAATTAAATTAACTAATTAATTTAATTAATTTAACTGATTAAACGAATTTTTATTCATTAATTTGAACCATTCCTAACAAATATTGCATTGAATTAATTCCTTTTAAGCTCGACGATTGAATACAAACGGGTTATTATGATTTTGAGCAAGCCGCTATGGTGAAATCGGTAGACACGCTGCTCTTAGGAAGCAGTGCTAGAGCATCTCGGTTCGAGTCCGAGTAGCGGCATAACATCTTTTCGTTTTCAAAAGCATGCAAAAAGTCTTATAATGAATTTAATTTGTGATTTTAATTCTGTATAATCGAAGAACCTTTTTCCATTTTTACATATGATATTTTTTACTTTAGAACATATATTAACTCATATATCTTTTTCAGTCGTTTCTGTTGTAATTCTAATTCATTTGATAACTTTATTAGTTGACGAATTCTTAGGACCATATGATTCGTCCGAAAAAGGCATGTTAACTACCTTTTTCTGTATAACAGGGTTATTAGTTACTCGTTGGGCTTATTCGGGACATTTACCGTTAAGTGATTTATATGAATCATTAATTTTTCTTTCATGGGGTTTCTCTATTATTCATATGATTTCCTATTTTAAAAAGTATAAAAATTATTTAAACGCAATAACCGCACCAAGTGTTTTTTTTACCCAAGGTTTTGTTACTTCGGGTCTTTTAACTGACATTCATCAATCTGAAATATTAGTACCTGCCCTCCAATCTCAGTGGTTAATGATGCACGTAAGTATGATGCTATTGGGCTATGCAACTCTTTTATGTGGATCATTACTATCAGTAGCACTTCTAGTAATTACATTTCGAAAGGTCATAAGAATTGTTGACAAAAGGAATAATTTATTAAAATATTCCTTTTCCTTTGGTGAGATCCAAGACATGAGGGAAAGAAGCAATATTTTAAGAAAGACTTCTTTTATTTCTTCTAGAAACTATTACAGGTTTCAATTGATTCAACAGTTAGATCATTGGGGTTATCGTATAATTAGTATAGGTTTTGTTTTTTTAACAATAGGTATTCTTTCGGGAGCCGTCTGGGCTAATGAAGCATGGGGATCATATTGGAATTGGGACCCAAAAGAGACTTGGGCATTTATTACGTGGATCGTATTCGCGATTTATTTTCATATTCGAACAAATCAATTCATGGAAGGTTTAAATTCCGCAATTGTTGCCTCTATCGGCTTTCTTATAATTTGGATATGCTATTTTGGGGTTAATTTATTAGGAATAGGACTCCACAGTTATGGTTCATTTACATTAACATCTAATTGAATTGAAAATAAAGAGGTTTGCCAAATATAACGATAGGGTAGCGTATATATATAAGAAACTTCAGGTAAACCTTTGAGAACTTTTTGAATCAAATAATTATTTGATTCAAAAAGTTCTCATAAAAGCCAAACATATCCGCTTAGAATTCTTTGTTTTGAGTTTTTTGAGTGTAGGTCGATTTTGAAAAATTCAAAATACTAGAATTTCCTTTTCATTTTTTTTTGAAACTACCTATAAAAATAATTAGATAGAATCGCTTCGACCTTGTCAACTGATAATGAGAAAACGAAATCCGGATAAATGCCAATAGCTATTACAGGCAAAAGCATAGAGATCGAAACAAATAACTCTCGTGGTCCAGAATCAAAAAAAGAAAAGTTTGGGATATTAAACAGCTTGTATCCATAGAACATCTGTCGTAACATAGATAATAAATAAATAGGAGTTAATATCATTCCAACGGCCATTATAACAATAACTAGTATTTTGGGTATTAAAAGATATTTTTGTCCGGTAATTATTCCAAAAAATACAACCAGTTCCGCAAAAAAACCACTCATACCCGGTAATGCAAGAGATGCTAGTGATAAGATACTGAACATTGTAAAAATTTTTGGCAGCGAGGTAGCCATTCCACCCATTTCGTCAAGATAAACAAGACGTATTCTATCATAACTCGTTCCTGCTAAGAAAAAAAGTGCAGCGCCAATAAATCCATGGGATATTATTTGTACAATGGCCCCATTCAGTCCCAGATCACTTATAGAACAAATTCCTATAAGTATGAACCCCATATGAGATACAGAGGAATACGCTATTCTTTTTTTTAAATTTTGTTGACCAAAAGAAGTTGAAGCTGCGTAGATTATTTGGATTGCACCTACTATTATCAACCAGGAAGAAAATAAAGAATGAGCGTGGGGTAATAATTCCATGTTGATTCGAATCAATCCATAGGCTCCCATTTTTAATAGGATTCCGGCTAGAAGCATACAAGTACTGTAATGCGCTTCTCCATGGGTGTCTGGTAACCATGTATGTAAAGGTATAATCGGTAATTTGACAGCAAAAGCAATAAAAAATCCAATATAGAATAGTATCTCTAAGGCCAAAGGATATGATTGATTAACCAATGTTGCAAAATGGAATGTGGGTTCATTAGAACCATATAAAGCGATACCTAAAGCTCCCATTAATAAAAAAACGGAACTTCCTGCAGTATACAAAATAAATTTTGTAGCTGAATACAGACGTTTCTTGCCCCCCCACATGGATAGAAGTAGATAAACAGGAATTAATTCTAACTCCCACATGATGAAAAAAAGTAAAAGATCTTGAGAAGAAAATAATCCTATTTGAGCACTATACATTGCTAACATCAGAAAATAGAATAATCGGGAATCCCGAGTGACTGGCCGAGCCGCTAAAGTAGCTAAAGTGGTGATAAACCCTGTTAATAAAACGGGTCCTATAGAAAGCCCATCTAGTCCTAATCTCCAGTAAAAATCAAACAAATGGATCCATTTATAATCTTCTGTTAATTGGATTAATGGATCGTCCAATTGGAAATAATAAGAAAATGCGTAAGTCATTAAAAGGAGTTCTAAGATACATATACAGATGGTATACCATCTAATGATTTTATTTCCTCTCTGAGGGAAAAAGAAAATGAAAGAACCCGCGAATATCGGTAAAACTACAAATAGTGTTAACCAAGGAAAAGAATTCGTGGTAAAGGCAAGATACACTTGGACCAGAAAAACCCGTGCTCGAAAAGGTATTTTCTTTTCGAGCACGGGTTTTTGTCAGTAAACAAAAAATCAAATGTATTCAAGTGGGTTTCTCTAGAAAGTGTCAATAACCTAGACCCATGCTTCGAGTTGTTTCATGCCATAAATAAACTCGAACGCTCAAAAAATCCGTTGGACAGGCGGATTCACATCTCTTACAACCGACACAGTCCTCTGTTCTTGGAGCAGAGGCTATTTGTTTAGCTTTACATCCGTCCCAGGGTATCATTTCTAATACATCTGTTGGGCAGGCTCGGACACATTGAGTACACCCTATACATGTATCATAAATCTTTACTGAATGTGACATTGGATTCTAATTTTTTTGAACGTCATAAAATTTCGATCTAGTATATTTCTAAATGAATCATATATTTCAATTTAAACACCAGACGAATCAATGATTTGCCAGAATTCAATAGAAAAATTCTGGATTACTTAGGAGATAAAACCAAAATACTTTAATTTCTTACGTTTTCGAAAACATGATAGATATGTTATGTATGATATTGATACATGGCAATTTCGAATTGATAAATAATCTATTTTATATGATTAATACTATTTATTCAACAAATTCGATTGATTTATACGGGTGGATTTTCTATTACGATAAATTGACGAAACAATAGCTGGTCCAATAGCTGCTTCAGCGGCTGCGATAGCTATAACAAAAATTGAGAAAATATTTCCTTTTAATTGACGACTATCAAAAAAATCGGAAAACGTTACGAAATTGATATTAATCGCATTCAGTATAAGTTCAAGACACATAAGGGCTCTAACCATATTTCGACTCGAAATTAAACCATAGATACCGATAGAAAATAAATAAGCACTCAACACAAGTACATGTTCGAGCATCATCGAACAACTCCTTATCAATTTGGATTTATTTCAATATGAACAACAATTCAACATCAACCAATTGGATTAACTAGAAAAAGAATATCACAAGCACAGAACAAAAAAAATTAGTAATAAGGAATTTCTACATGAATAATATGCAAATAGAATCGAAAGAAATGAATGTAATAACACAGAAGAAAGTTTCTTTTTTGTTTTTGCCAATTCTAAAGATTTTTTACTGACGAGCCACAGCAATCGCACCTATCAAAGCAACTAAAAGAATTATTGAAATAAATTCAAATGGAAGAAAAAAATCTGTTGATAAATGAATTCCAATTTGTTGACCATTACTTATCAAATCTTGTTCTATAATCTGATTTCCTCTTGTAGTCCAAATAATCCCGTACCATGATGTATCTGAAATAATAGTAATTAGTAAAACAAAAATACTTGTACAAACTAAGGAAGTAACCCCGTCGCCAATAGTCCAAAGATTAAAATCTTTGTAATATTCTGAACCATTCATGAACATCACAGCAAATAGAATTAAAACATTTATAGCTCCCACATAAATAAGGAGCTGTGCAGCAGCTACAAAATGCGAATTTGATAAAATATAGAATAAAGATATACAAACAAGAACAAAGCCCAATGAAAAGGCAGAAAATATTGGGTTGGTAAATAATACTACTCCTAGACCCCCTAATATAAGACCGAATCCCAGAAAAACTAAAAGAAAATCATGTATTGGTCCAGGCAAATCCATTGTAGGTAAAATAAAAGATAAAAAATCCACTTTTTTTCATGAACTTCTTGATCCGACCAGGAAGAAATTTTTTATAATGGGCTCCTAATTGTTCCTATTTAATCAATCTTGAATCAAAAGGCATTTTACCATTTTTTTTGAGGTGAGTTCCAAATTGTTCGAATTGTATAATCGTCAATTATTGACAGTGGTAAACGACCTAAAGCAATTTGATTATAATTCAATTCGTGACGATCATAAGTGGAAAGCTCATATTCTTCAGTCATTGATAAACAATTTGTTGGACAATACTCAACACAGTTGCCACAAAATATACAGATTCCGAAATCAATACTGTAATTAAACAAGCGTTTCTTTCGAATGTCAGTTTCCAATTTCCAATCTACAACAGGTAGATTTATAGGACATACACGAACACAGACTTCACAAGCAATGCATTTATCAAATTCAAAATGGATTCGACCCCGGAAACGCTCCGATGTGATTAATTTCTCATAGGGATATTGAATAGTTACGGGTAAACGATTTGTGTGGGATAAGGTAATCATAAAACTTTGCCCAATGTACCTTGCAGCTCGTATCGTTTGTTGACCATAATTCATGAATCCGGTTACCATAGGAAACATATCAAAATATCTATAAAAAACTTGATGTTTGTTTTTTTTCTCTTGTTTGATACAAGTCGTGAATATCAAAAAGGATTTATTTATAGTGAAAGAAGTTGGGAAGAGGTTGTTAATAATAGATTACCAAGAGAAATAGGTAAAAGAAATTTCCATCCAAGATTTAATAGTTGGTCCATTCTTAATCTAGGTAAAGTCCATCTTGTTGCGATAGAAATGAACAAAAACAAATAAGTTTTAATCAATGTAATGAAGATACCAATTGTTGTTCCAAAGACTCCATTTACTTTATTTATTTCAAAAAGGTTAGGAATAAATAGGTATGGAATAGATATATTCCAACCGCCTAAGTAAAGAACTGTTACAAATAATGAAGAAACTAATAAGTTTAGATAGGAAGCAACATAAAATAAACCAAATTTGATACCCGAATATTCGGTTTGATAACCTGCTACTAATTCTTCTTCCGCTTCTGGTAAATCAAAGGGTAATCTCTCACATTCTGCTAGAGAAGAAATTAAAAAAATTATAAATCCTATAGGTTGACGCCACAAATTCCAGCCCCAAAAACCATATTTTGATTGTGCTTCAACTATATCAACTGTACTTAAACTGTTAGATAATTATAGTCGGTGATAACATCACTGTTTCCAGCGCTATTCCAGAACCGTACATGAGATTTTCACCTCATACGGCTCCTCGAAGGCCTTAAATAAATCTAAGGACTGGATCATATTTTTTATCCTAATATATTTGTAGGATATATAGGATACAAATCTATTAGACATTCCCAAATTCGACCAATGAAATTCTGTCTGTTATAATACTAAAAAAAGGTACTTCTGAATTAATCTTATCCTTTAAGAATTTCGGATTTTTTCTTGAGGAAAAACTTAAACCCTTCAATAAAATACTCCTTATTATAAAAAGTATTTTGACTTTACATACCCATAGAGATTTCAATCTTCAATCTATCGTTTTTCGATTACCAAAAAAAATTCGATATTCCATTAGTTCATCAATTATGCCATAAATTCTATCTCTATTAATATGGATATAGGAAATAAAGAAAAAAAGGGGATCTCTTTTTTCTTTATTGTAATTAGATTCTTTTTTGATTCCTATTCTTCTTTCTGAAAAAAAAGGACGGAAAATAAAATAATAAAGGATTATTTCGTTTTTGATAGTTATTTCTTTAATGGTGGAGGGACCCTACTCTGGATCGGAATCGTGGGGAGTACTGCCAGGGCATTTCTACTAATTTCAAGCCCCAATTAATATTCTTTTTTATTCTTTATTATATTCTACTACTCTTTTAAATAATTTAAAAATCTCTATTACTAATCCTTTATGTATCTTGGTGTTCCTAACCAGCCACCTATTTTTTCGCAATCGGCAATTGCCTGTTACCATTATGATAATACATACAAAGATTTTTCTTTTGAGCCCGCTTCAAGTCAGGATGAAAAGTCAACCAATCTTGGGGCAAATCTTTTTCGTTTTCGTATATTTCTTTCTGCTTTACTCTTGTACATAGGAAATGAGTCTCTATTTTTTTTTACTGCAGATTTCGAAGCAGTTTTCTTTCACTCATATAACTATCCAATTTAGTTCATTAACCCAAATGATGAATCAAAAAATGAAGATACCTATTCAATTCATTTCACCTTCTTCTTAAAAAAAAAGAAATAAAGAATATAGGGAAAGATTTTTGTTTCGACGAATCGCACGTAGACATATGGATAATACACAGAGAGTTAATGGTATTTCATAACTAATTGATTGAGCAGCGGCTCGTAGACCACCTAAAAAGGAATATTTATTATTTGATCCATATCCTGACATAAGAAGTCCAATCGGAGCAATACTTGAAATAGCAATCCATAAAAAAACACCGATATTTAGATCAGCTAAAACAAGGCGATAGCCAAAAGGAATAACGGAATAGCTTAATAGGGTTGATATCACTGCTATAGATGGTCCGATACTGAATAAACGAGTATCCCCCCTAGATGGAAAAAGATTCTCTTTAAAAAGTAGTTTTGTCCCATCTGCTAGAGCTTGAAGAACTCCCAAGGGTCCAGCATGTTCAGGTCCAATACGTTGTTGTATCCCTGCGGATATCTTTCTTTCTAACCATACAATTACTAGTATGCCTATCGTGATTCCCAATACAAGAGTCAAAATAGGGACAAGTATCCATAGAATTCCATAGACTGTGTTTAAGGATTCCAATCTCAAAAAAGGATTGAAACCTTGTACTTTTGTTGTATCAATTACGTTTGTTGTATAAATTATCATTTCAACGATCAACCTCTCCCATAATGATATCTATGCTACCTAGTATTGTCATAATATCAGCCAATTTCATTCTTTTAACTAATTGAGGAAGAATTTGCAAATTGATAAAACCTGGCGGACGAATTTTCCATCTCCAAGGAAAACCGCTTTGATCTCCTATCAGAAAAATTCCCAATTCCCCCTTTGGTGCTTCAACTCTTACATAAAGTTCTTGTTTTGGCAATTCAAAAGTAGGAGAAGTTTTTTTACTAATAAATCGATATTCAAAATCGTTCCATTCTGGATCCTTTTCTCTATCAAAGCAGCGGGTTTCTAAATTCTCATAAGGCCCTCCCGGAATTCCTTCCAAAGCCTGTTGAATTATTTTTATGGATTCTGTCATTTCACCAATTCGGACTAAATAACGAGCTAATGAATCCCCTTCTTTTTGCCACTGGACGTCCCAATCAAATTCGTCGTAACACTCATAATGATCGACTTTACGAAGATCCCATTGTACTCCGGAAGCTCGTAGCATTGGTCCCGATAAACCCCAATTTATTGCTTCCTCTACACCAACAATACCTATTCCTTCAACTCGTTCTAAAAAAATAGGATTTCGCAAAATAAGTTTTTGATATTCAGCAACTCCTGTTAAAAAATAATCGCAGAAATCCAAACATTTATCTATCCAACCATAAGGTAGATCAGCAGCTACTCCTCCGATACGAAAAAAATTATGCATCATTCTCATACCCGTGGCAGCTTCGAATAAATCATATACTAACTCTCTTTCTCTAAAAATATAGAAGAAAGGGGTCTGTGCACCAATATCTGCCATAAAAGGGCCAAGCCATAACAGATGAGAAGCTATACGACTTAACTCTAACATAATGACTCTGATATAGCTGGCTCTTTTCGGTACTTGAATATTTCCTAACTGTTCGGGACCATTTACTGTTATTGCTTCTGTGAACATAGTAGCTAAATAATCCCAACGGGTTACATAAGGCAAATATTGTATAACTGTTCGGTTTTCCGCAATTTTTTCCATTCCTCGGTGTAAATAACCCAATATTGGTTCACAGTCAATAACATCCTCACCGTCCAGAGTAACGATGAGGCGAAGAACACCATGCATTGATGGGTGGTGGGGGCCCATATTGACTATCATAAAGTCTTTTCTTGTAGCTCGTACATTCATAAGGGTTTCCTCAATTCATTCTTCCAGGAATTACTGAAAACGAAAAGAAGCTCATCAAAATTCAAGATCTAATAAATCAAATAATTCAAAGACTCTTCAAATTAACGAGTTTTTGACTCCCGAATATCCAACTGTCTAATTAATTCTTTATAACGTATTCTATTTTTCTTTGCCAAATAAGACAACAGCCGTTGGCGTTTGCCTAGAATTTTTCGTAAACCTCTCTGAGATAAAAAGTCTTTTCTATGTAATTCCAAATGTGAAGTAAGTATTCGTATTTTATTAGTGAAACTTACTATTTGAAATTCAACCGATCCCGTATTTTCTTTTTTTTCTTCTTGTGAAATAACTGAAATGAATGAATTTTTTGCCATAAAACGAAACCCTTCTCCTTTCTTATTTTAAACTCTTTTTTTTGATCAATAATAATAAATAATACAAAACAAATAACCTGTAATTTGTTTTGTGTATACAAAAAAATCTTTACTTGTTCACTGACTTCTTTAACAATTTCTAATTTTGTCTTTTGTCAAATCGAATTTATCATTAATTAATTCAATTGTTTTTTTATTCGATTAAAGATAGAAAAAAAGGATGGGATTTTTTTCTAGATCTAATTGATATGTGATTGAATTTCATGTATCGGAATGGAATATGGAAAGTAAAACAAGACAGGTATCCTTGTTTTCGTATACTAAATCATCCATGCTATGGAATAAATAAAAAAGAAATCGAATATATATGAAATATATCTTTACCAAATTTTCAATACCGAATTTTCAATCGTGGATATATATGTATCCTTACCATACTGAACCGACTAGCATTATTGGTATCAAACCAATAGCGATTCATACAAGCTAAATCTTCTAATCGATAATTAGGCCAAAGAAAAAACTTTAATTTAATTAGTTTTTTTCTATTAAAATGTTTGTTTTTATTCAAAAAATGATCACAATTTTTTATATTATTTCCATTTGAAATTTCTGTATTTCTATGACTATCATTTCTATTTTTTGAATTGAAAGAAATTAGAATTCTTAATTCTTTACGACGTTTCGGGGATAAAATGTTTTCAGGAACAAGTAAATCATAATCATTTTTGTTTCTATGTCCAATTCTACGTCGATAGTTTTCAATAGATTCACTAAAATTTGTTTTATCAAAATAGCCGTTTTCTCTGCATCTTTGATTAATTTGTTGTTTGCTCTTATGAACCAAAAAAATACCTATGCTTTGATACATAATAAACTGGCCATCATTTCTTATCGATAGACGAACGGGTTCGATAATAAATATTCCCCTTTTCATTAATTCTATAAGAGTGAAACCCTTCTCAATCATTAGAATATCCAGACTCATTTCGCCTTTTTGAATAGAAGATATAAAAATTTCTCGTGAATTTGTCAGTCTAAGCAGGAGACAATATACTTTGATATTATTGATTATTTTTTGATTTAAAGAATCATCCCATTTTAATTGGAAACGTAAATACCTTTTTAGCAAGAAATCGAGTTCTGCTTCTGTATTACTTTTGTATTGTTTTTTCTTTCTACGTTTTTTCATGCCTAATCCTAATTTCGCATAATCTTCTTCAACCCCCCTTTCTTTATTTGCAAGAACTGATCCAAGATCCACTCGATCCTCGAATTCTTTTTCTTGGTAATTTTGATTCTCTAATTCAATAGGTTTTTTTTCATTAGGTAAAAAAAGATCACTATTTTTCTTTCCATTGACTTTTTGATTTTCAATAACATTTTCATTTCTATTCAAATTTAAAAGAAGTAATTCAGTTGGTATCACCCACGGTTTTATCTTATATGCATTGTAAAGTGTCACAAATTTTTCAAAAAACCAAAGTTCCAAATTAGATATGGGACGATTGAGTATTTCTTCATTCATTCCCATCCAATCCAAAAGTTTTTTTTTTGAGTGGCCTTGGTGAAGTGTAAGAAAAAAAAGATCTTTGTTATCCATTTTATCAATTATTTGATATTTATTAGTTCGGGTCTTAGTATTTTTTTTCTGTTTGGTTCCGGTCTCGATCCAGGATTGAATGTCGACCTTTTTTCTAAGACAAAAATGTATAATTCTCCAATCAAAAAACTTTCTATCTAAGTTTTTTTCCATATCAATGATATCATCTTCTGTTAGAGAATTCTTGATAGAAAGACCTACCAACATATCAAAAAATGGGTTTTTGGCCATGTTGTATTTATAAGAAACCGCATGCTTATTATTTTTTTTTAATGGCGCTTCTTCTTCATAAATATACGACTCTTTCTTACCTCCACAAAAAATAGATTTATATGATAAAAGATTATATCTATAATTTTTTTTTAAATTCTTTTTTTGTCGTGCGCGTAATGCATCCGCTTTTAAAAAATAGGTTTTTTCGTAATGAATTAATTGGTCTTTTTTATTTTTATCGAGATTCAATTTGTTTAAATCTTGCTTTTGAATCGTGCGGTGTTGATTAATTCTATTTCGCCATTTTTGTGGCATTAACATAGACCAACGAATCGGAGATAAATCGTATTTATATTGATAATGACCCTTTAACCAGTTTTTCCATTGATTCGTTCCAGAATTCCTAACACTTTTATCTTTTAATTCGTAATGAAATAACCCTTGATTTCCAAAAAAATCTTTTATTTCATTTTTAAGAAAAAGGGGTGCGCCGTGATATTGAAGTACAGATCTTAACTTATATAAGCGAATACCGCGAGTTTGTGATAATTTGTAAAATACATATGCTTGTGATAAGGAGGATACGTCACAAAAAATCTTTGAATTTTTATTAAAAAGATTTCTATTATTAATATTAAGTGACTTTTTTATAATTGAAATAAAGTGAATTTGATTTGGGTTTGTTCTACCAATTCTTTTGTTACTTTCTTCATTATTGCAAATGGATTTGTTACAAATTTTTCTTTTTGATTCAAGAAAAAACTGTGGATTGATCCTCGGAATATTAATGATACCTAACAAAAAATTGATGTATATTTTTTCAATCCAAATTTTGATAAAAAAATGTGATTTACGAATTAATCGAGCATTTCCCCTTTTTAATATTTGAGAAATTCTTTTTGATGATTTTAATTTTGTAGTATTATAAGTTATTTTGTTAGGACTAATATTTTTCTCGGAGGTTAGAAAATTTTTTTCCCTTTCTTTTGTAATCTTTTGGATTTGATTTATGATTGTGTTTCTGCGAATGATCAGATCTTTTATTTTTTTTTCTGTCTGTGAATAATTTGTCCAATTCATAGATCGAATTGGAGTGGACATTGTTTGAATTGTCACATTATTCCTTATCAAATCTTTTTCTTTTTTCGTTTCATTCAATTCATATACTTCTTTAAATCCAAATAATAGACTTGATTGTTTTTTGGATTTACAAAATTTATTTGTAATTTCTTTTAGAAATAGAATGTTTTTGATAAGCCAGTTGTTTCTTTTTTTTGATAAATTTGTTTTTTCTTTTAAAATTGTTATAACTAGAAAATTCTTCTTTTTGAATTTTCGAATTTTTTTGGCAAGTTTTTTAAAAACGGGTTCAAAAAGTGAAAGTCGTCTTCGGGGAGAACCAAAAGGCAGTTCAGCTTCCATTCCCCCAACAGTTAAAAAACAAAAATCATTTTTTTTCTCTTGCTTTTTTATTGGATCTTTATGAGAGAATTTTTGTTTAGATCTATGCCAGGGTTTTAAACGAAAAGGAAATAGAATCTTTATTTGAATACCGTCTGTTAACCAGTTTTTTGGAAATTCCGTTTCTGATAGTGGAACTCCATTATAGGTACATTTAACATGCATTTCTCTATTCCAATCCTTAAAATCCTCGGACCACTCTGGAAATTGAAATAATAGCATACGAATGATATTTTTAGCTATTATTAATAAAGGTAATAGAATATATTTTCTAATATTTGATTGAGTTACTAAAAGACAACCTCTTATTACTTGAGCAAAAATAATGCTATCCCAGGCTTCGGCTATTTCTATCCGGACTTTTTCCTCTCTTTTTTCTTCTTCTTTTTTCTCACTTTCTTTTGTCTTTTTCTCTGGATAAGTATAATCTGAAATCGCGGGTTCCGTGTTTTTATACACCCAATTTCTAAAAAAAAAATTCATTGGTTCGAAAATATCAAAAGAAAAAAGGGGGGATTTCGCTATTCTGTCTAAAAAAAGGGGCGAATGCACATTTGCTTGAAAAAATTGCCAAATAACAGTTTTACGCCTTTGTGCTCGTGCGGAACCTTTTATTATGTCTCGACGAAAGTCCGGTTGTTGTGAATAACGTATCAAAGCCACTTCGTCTATTTGATCAGAATTGGCTGTATCTTTGGGATTATTATAAATATCACTATTTTGTTCATTATCAGTAAAAATCACTACACGTTTGGCCTTTCGTGAACGGATCTCATGATCCTCTGCCGCGTTTTCTTCATTTTCTGCTTCTTGTTGTTCCAAATCGTCAATTAATTTGTATGACCAGTGAGGAACTTGTTTACTTATTTCTTTTATTGCCGTAAAATTATTTATAATTGTTTTATTGTTGGGATCCGCTAGAATTGCATCGAATAAAATTTTCAAAAATTTTATTTGATCTTTTAAATCCATTTTTTCGTCTTTATGATCTGGGAATAAAGAGAGTCCCTTAAAATTGAAACTTAATGTTGATTTTCTAACTAATTCATTAATTAAGTTCAAGAAATAACAAATTTCTGTTGACAATGATTTTTGATTAAATGTAGTTATTTGGGGTTCAAAATTTAGATGACTAGGAATAAGAAGGAAAAGATGGATTTTATTTATCCAAATTATATCTATGTAATTGTTTATGGAAGTTTCAGTTATACTTGAAGGTGAAAAAAAAACTTGGATTCTTCCACGATAAGGCCCACTTAAAAAAGGATCATATATTTTAGATAAGTATTCTTTTTGAATTTCATCATTACACAATCTAATCTTTTTTTCAAGTGTATTGGGAGAAAAGGATTTCTTATCTAAAGTTTTGACCCTATTTCTAAATTCGTTACTTAGGTTTTTCTTTTTTTGTTCATTCTTATAATTCCAACGATTATACCATTCACCAGAAAAAACTTTTTCTGTTGGGAATAGAGACATTTTTCTTTCTATCATTTCCAAAAACGTTGATAAACTGGGTGGATAGGTGAAAGATATTCTTTCTTTTCCATCACTTCGACATGTATAAAAAAAATATTGTGACATTTCTTTTCTTACAGCATTATCAAACCGATCGTTTTTTATATATCGAAGTGGACGATTCCAGCGTTTATAGTCGAAAAGAATAGTTACAAAGGGTTTTGCAAACCAGAAGAGATCTTTATCTTTTTTATCTATCAAAATTTCTAACTTCGAATTTTCTCTTTCTTGATTCGCATCCAAATAAAAAGTTTCATAAACAGGTCTTTTTTTATAAGATGTCTCTTTAAAGTTAAAGTGAGAATCTAATTCATTTTTTTTTTTTTTCTT